TCTCAGAGTATCCATTCATCCGATACTCATCTGCCTCTAGTTCGACTTTCTGTAATCGAAGCCGAGCTTTTTCGAGCTGTTCAAGGGTCCCTCTACGCAATTCTTCCGAATTTCGAATAGTACTTAAGATCCTCTGTTTTCGATTATCTAATAAATCTTTTAATGAAAGTAGATTATCTTGCTATTAAGTTTACAACTTTTATGATCTCTTCCCGAACCAAACATGAATCTTTCGATTCATTTGGCTCTCACGCTCCTTTTTTTCTTTTTTGCTATGGATTATGGTTATTTCCATATCTTTTTTTTATGTAATGAGCCTATCCTCTCTCTATCCTCTTTTCTCTTTGTATTTCAATATACCGAAAAGTATATAAGACTAGATAAATATTAAGAGGACTCTTCCGACTAGATAAAAATCTATCATGGTCAGCAAAGTTGTTTGTTTATTTGTGTTTGCTCTGTTAGTTAACAATTTCAATTTCATTAAGAAAAACGAAGTAAATAAATGGAAAATGAAAATTGCTATAATTTTTTCTTTCCTTAAATCCAAAAAATTTCTCTTTTTTTATACACAGGTCGTCGATTCGGCATTGGAAAAAGGGCAGGGTGCCCTTCTAGTAAATAGTTCAAACCATTTTATTGATATGAGTGTTCTATATCAGATAAATTCTACACTAGCTATTTCCCGTTTAAAGCATTTGGATACTAATAAAGCATTTCGATACTAATATAGTTGTAGAAAGAGTACCCCTTTTTGCCTGGACTTCAAGCAGTTTAGCTTTAACCGTGTTAATGGTCTCACATTATTGGTCTATAGAGAATCAAAGTAAATTTACCAATGAGTCGCGAAATGCTATGGTTCTTCCATATGATTTCTGAAGTTATTCAGAAGTAATTCGTGGAGATCGTGCACCTTTTTATCCCAAAACAAAAATACTCAAAAATATTCTAAAGTGCAGCCGGATGGATCCAATCTATTCTTGAAATAGACAACTCGCACACACTCCCTTTCCAAAAAAAATCAATACGCCAACCACTATAGTTAGATTTATTAGATTTGTTGCTAAAATATCGGTATTAAGCCCGAAACTCCCAGCGAATGGCCAGTGAGCTAAAAAAACAAAAGAATGGGTTACATTTTTCATATGCTCTCCTCTTATAGATAGGACGAATAAAGAAGAAAGTTTTTCGATCACTTACTTCGCTCGCCCTTTTTTTATCGGTTTTTTTAATGCAATTTTTTTAATGCAAATAGATTCAATCTAATAATTTTTTTTTAGATTAAGTCTTAGGTCTCGTTTGACCTGTGAAAGATCTCCTTTGTGAAAATGTTCCCAAAATTCCGAAAATAAAAGGAAAAATACTTTCCACTATCCTAAACTAACCTAAACTAAGGACGGGAAGAGGGTGAGCATATCTTCTACCTAAATTGATCATGCTCAAATCAACCCTTCCGGGGGTATTGTCTGTCCCGATAAAAAAAAAAATTCCTGGAATAATATAATAAATAAAAGTATTGATATACTTGGAATTACAGAAGGAAATACCAATTTCCTAAAAAAAGAAAAAAAGTCCTTTAGATTAGATACTTTTTTCTTTTTTTAGGATTAAACAAAAGGATTCGCAAATAAAAGCGCTAGTGCCACAACCAGTCCATAAATTGTTAAAGCTTCCATAAAAGCTAGACTAAGCAATAAAGTACCTCGTATTTTCCCTTCTGCTTCTGGCTGTCTCGCAATACCCTCTACAGCTTGTCCTGCAGCAGTACCTTGACCAACTCCAGGCCCAATAGAAGCAAGCCCTACGGCCAATCCAGCAGCAATAACGGAAGCAGCAGCAATTAGTGGATTCATGGTGAGTTCCTCGTGTAAAAAAAAAAATGGTTAAGGATACAATCAACCAAGAAATTTGTACTTTGAACTTCTAAGCTCTATTGAGTAGAAGTAACTAAAAAGTACAAATTGAAATAATAATCTAAATCGTCCGAACTACTTCGAGATCTCGTTTTTAGTTTCTAATCATTGGAGGTTTGTGTAAATCCATATGCTTTTCATTATTCTATTTTTCTTTCCAACCAACCACCCTTTCATTCCTTTTTTTTTGACTCTTCGATATCCTTGAGTTCCCCTTTTTTTCCCCTCATCTAATCGACGAAATACAGGAAGAACCCCCACAGAAATCGAACTAATCCAAATTCAATAGGAATCAAATCAAGATATACAATTGATAACAATATGCTGCATAGAACTGGATATGGAATCCAATTCTGGAATTCTATATATCGGATTAGATAATGAATCTAACTTAGAAATAAAAAAAAAAAATCCTAGATACATTTGTTTCTTCTATTTTGTTTGCGTATTTTCTTATTTTCTAGTGAATACAATTCCAAAATCATTCCTTAGAAAGCCGCGCAAAAGATGACTGTCTTATAGACATTAAGGATATAGATCTAACCGGATTCTGCCCCCCTGAATGCATATAAAATTTAACAATTCCGTAATCGTAATATAGTCTATTCTCTCTCCTATAACTCTAGGTTATATATTCATACGCATTTCGAACTAGTTAGTTTTCTAACCAGGAGGATTATCTGGAACCATGCATGAATTGGACTAAGCTAAAAAAAAAAGACTATTTCAAAATTAGTCAATTCAATGATGACCTTCCATGGATTCGCCTATATAGGCTGCGGCTAACGTTGCAAAAATAAGAGCTTGAATACCACTTGTAAATAATCCAAGAAACATGACCGGTATAGGGACTACTAAGGGGACTAAAGAAACAAGAACAACAACGACTAATTCATCCGCCAATATATTTCCGAAAAGTCGAAAACTAAGCGATAATGGTTTTGTGAAATCTTCTAGGATGTTAATTGGTAAAAGGATTGGGGTTGGTTTAATATATTTCTCGAAATAACTCAATCCTTTTTTGCTAAGACCGGCATAAAAATATGCCGCTGATGTGAGTAAAGCTAAAGCTACAGTTGTATTTATATCATTCGTGGGCGCTGCTAATTCCCCATGGGGTAACTCTATAATTTTCCAAGGTAAAAGAGCACCCGACCAATTCGAAACAAAAATAAAAAGGAACATAGTTCCAATAAAGGGAACCCAGGGACCATATTCTTCTCCAATCTGAGTTTTGCTCAAATCTCGAATAAACTCAAGGACATATTCGAAGAAATTCTGACCGTCGGTTGGGATGGTTTGTGGATTCCGAACAGCTATGATAACTGAACCTAGCAAGATAGTAATTACGACCCAAGAAGTGATGAGTACTTGGGCATGAATTTGGAAACCTCCTATTTGCCAATAGAAGTGTTGGCCTACTTCTACGCCTGATATATCATACAACCCCTTGAGTGTTTTAATGGAACATGGTGTAATATTCATATTGTCCTCTGATAAAAATGGAACTTCAAAAAGGAATTCTTTTGATTCAATCATCTCTCTCTCAACTCAGCAACTTGAAGTATTAATCTTATATTTAGGATACCAAGAAATCATATCAAATGATAATATATATCAATATCCTCTAATATATATCAATATTCCCCTTTTTTTTTATCTATGCAAAACAAAAAAAAGTAATTGATCCCGTAAATCTACGTAGTTGCTTAAGAATTCACTATTCTTCTTAATCAAGGATTTCTTATATAGAGAGAACGGCCCTCACAAATTGCAAATACTAATTTGTTAAGAATAAATCGAATTGAAGTCATAGTGTCATCGTTGGCAGGAATCGATATATTCGCGAGATCTGGGTCACAATTTGTATCGACTAAAGAAATAGTAGGAATCCCCAAAATGGCGCATTCCCGAAGAGCTATATACTCTTTTTGCTGATCAAGGACGATCACAATGTCAGGCAACCTCGTCATATATTTAATCCCGCCGAGATATCTTTGCAAGGTAGATAATTTTCTCTTTAAGATTGCCACATCTCTTTTTGGGAGATGGTGGAATTTTCCCATCTTTTCTTCCGCTCTTAAGTCTCTAAATTGAGAAAGTCTAGTTTTGGTAATCGACCAATTCGTTAACATACCACTGAACCACTTTTTATTAACATAATGACAACGAGACCTTATTGCAGCTGATGCTACTAAATCCGCTGCTCTTTTTTTGGTACCAACAATTAAGAAGCTTTTTCCCTGACTTGCTGCATCAAAAACTAAATCACAAGCTTCTGATAAAAAACGAGCCGTTCTAGCGAGATTTGTGATATGAGTACCTTTACGCTTTGCCGAGATGTAAGGGGCCATTTTTGGATTCCATTTCTTAATACCATGACCAAAATGAACTCCCGCTTCTATCATCTCTTTCAAATTGATGTTCCAATATCTTCTTGTCATTTTTTCCACACTTCCCCTTTTTTTCTTTTTTTCGTCTTATCCTTACAGAATTGATTTCTTTTTGAAGATTAAGAAAGAGCCGAAATATCTTGAAATAAATCAAAATTGTTCCGATGGAACCTTCTACTCAGAATTGGCCATTGATAAATGATATAAACACAGCCTTAATAAATTAACTGACTTCTTTTATTTAGTAAAATAGGAAAATACAAAATCTAAAATCAGACCTGTTAGCATTCTAAGGTCAAAAGTCTAGTTTCAATTAAAGTCAAAAAAAATCTTATTTATATATCCTTAAATCCTATAAATGGGAGTAAATGGGGGTTCTGATGTCTCATAGAAATTGTTTGTTACCTCAGAATTAGAAGAAACTAATTCTGTATGGAGAAACAAAATATCTCTCATTTGCGACGTGAATAGATTTTTTTTTTGAATTTCGAAATAAAGGTTCTTGTCTTGTGGGAAACGATGCACTAATTTTTGGAATCCGGTACCAACAGGTATAATTCCCCCCAGAACTACGTTTTCTTTCAGGCCTTTCAACCAATCAATACGACCTCGTAGGGCAGCTTTTGCTAAAACTCGAGCCGTTTCTTGAAAACTTGCTTCAGATATGAAACTTTGGGTATTCAGGGAAGCCCTTGTTATTCCCAATAAGATTGCCCGATAATAGATCGATTCATCCAAAGCCCGTCCTGCTCGTTCTGCTCGCAATAGTCCTATTAATTCCCCAGGTAAAAAAACATTAGACATTCCATCTTCGGAAACCCGTACTTTTGATGTTACTTGGCGTATAATAATCTCTATATGTCTATTATGGATCTGTACCCCTTGGGATCGATAAACTTTTTGGATCTTATTAACCAAAGAAATACGACTTTGGGCGATGGTTAGCTCAGCTCCAATCAAGAATCCCCAGGGAACCCCAAGAATTCTTGGTATACGCTCATTCCAATCCTCAATTCTCCTTTCGAGATTCGGCGATAGTGAATCAATTGAACGCGCTTCGAATATTTGTTCCACTTTTGGAAGACCTTGCGTTATATCACTAGATCTCGATTTTTCATATATAAAGGTAACTAACCTATCTCCTTTGTAAAGGATTTTTCCATAATGACCATGAACAGTTGCTCCTATAGTGGCCAAATAAGGCTTAGCCGCTCTTATAACAAAGGAGTCCATATTAACAATGAAAATTTGACCAGATTTTTTTATGTGCGATTTAAATAGACATACATTTTCGCAAATAAATTGTCCAAGGTGAATTATTGCCAATGTGTCCTCCCATGAGTCATGATGTAGAAAGTGCCAATTCAAATGGAATGGATCCAACATGATGTTACTGTCCAAATTGGAAATCCTTTTATTTTCATCTATTAAAGAGTAGTTAAGCCCTTGAAGTACTTGAAAGGTTTGTTTCAAATTGTCAAAGAACAAGTATTTTTTTAACAAGATCTGATTATGCGTTAATAAATAGTAACATGAAGAAAAATTCGATATACTAGGTACAATAGCGCCTAAGAGCCCCAAAATATCTCGAATAATAATTCTAGGATTCGATTCTTTTACCGCATTGGGATATTTCGGATTCTTGAATAAACCAATTCGAGAACAGTTGGATGCCGACAAAATCATCAAAGATGGGTATTCTTTATTTCGATTCAACAAGGTGCCAATAGCTTCTTGATGTTGGCTAAGTGATTGAATCTTCGCCTTCGAATAAAAGGAATTGGTATTGTTGCGATCTAAATTATTATTGGGAATCGGTCCTGCGCTTGTCCTATCATATCTTCTTCTTGTATATGAAATAGTGGACTTGACTAACTCAATTCTTAGGAAATCGCGAATCAGATCATTTGTTCTTAACTCAACAAGGGAAGCACGAGCCCCCTCCTTTTCTTCTTGTTCCCAATTCATTACCAAGCAAGTTCGAACGAATTGACTATTCGTGTGATAAATTCTTTGAGTTAACTTGCTATTTTCATGAGAAATAAAATTGACAAGTCGAAGTTGGAGATTATCCTCTTCTTGCAGGAGATCTTGCGGGAAAAGTATTGCTAGATTTCTCCCTTCGTCCATTTCATATGCGACTGCAGGTCGAACTGAAACAAAAAACTTTTCTTTGCTTTTGAGAATTTTTTTCCGTTGAACATAAACCCAATTTTTTCTTTTTTTTGAGTCCTTAGAATCTTTTTTTTCTCTTTCTGGTGGTATCAAACTGGCGCCTAATATCTTATCTGCCTCTTCAGGAAAATGAATATCTCCGGAAAATATTTGGAGTTCCGTATGGCTTTTTTTTCTCTTCACTCGGACCAACCCGCCTAGTCGACTTCTTGTATTTTTTGTGAGTTGTGTATCCACTCCAATAATACTATTGTCAAGTACCTTTAGGGATGAGGATCTCGGTAAGATATGCAGTTCTTGAAGAATGAAAAAAAACCGATCTACTTCTTTTTGGTATTTTAGAGTAAATTCTTTTGTTCCTCGATGCTCAATAAAACCCTCTTTTTTTAAGATAGAATCTTCCTCTGGGCTCCCATATTCGTCCTCTGAGTCTTCCTCTGAGTCTTCTTCTAAAGCCCCATATTCGTTCTCTGAGCCATCTTCACGGCTCCCATATTCTTCTTCCTCTAGAGTTCCATATTCGTCCTCTCGAGTTTTATATTCGTTCTCCGGGTTCCCGTATTCTTCTTCTGAGTCTTTCTCTAGAGCCCCATATTCGTCCTCTAAGATCCCATATTCATCTTCTAGGGTTTCATATTCGTCCTCTAGAGCCCTATATTCGTCTTCTAGGGTTTCATATTCGTCCTCTCGGATTTTCTCTGGGCTCTCATATTGGTCCTCTGAGTCTTCCTCTAGAGTCCTATACTCTTCCTCTCGGGTCCGATATTCTTCCTCTAGGGTCCTATATCTAAATTTAACAATTCCTGAACCCCTTTTATCTTTTCTGTATCGTGGATCGTCAAAATAAGCAAAAATAGTATTTCTACGTAAAACACCCATAAAGGGTATGTCAATTGAAATCCCCAAACAGGATATTAGATCTTTTTCTTGTTCTTGATGATATTGTAATGGAATGACGAACCTATTTCTTCGCTTTTTCGCCAACAACTCCGAATTATCTTGAAGAATAGAAGGATACACAAAATTCCAATCATTGTTGGACACGATTCCATCTGGCGTTAAATAATCAAGAATTTCCTTATCTTTTTTACCAAAAGTATCCAACAGTCTATGGCTTACTTGATCATTAGCCATTGAGAGGTCAAAGATATATCTTCCGTCAAGAGAAAAAGAATAATTATTCATTTGATCTTGATCCTTGTGTAGCGAAAAGGATGCTATACTGGATCTGCACATACTTACTGACAATATCCATAAATGGCTTGTTTTTGGTAATCGACGAAGATTACCATATTGATATTCGGGCGCATGGTAAACATCAGTACTCCAGTGCATTTCCCCGTCAGATTCCGAATAAATATGCTTTTGTACCTTTTCTTTAAAATGCAAAGTGGGCGTTCCGGCACGAATCTCCGCAATTACTTGTTCGGATTCTACATATTGATCATTTTGCACTAGAATCATGCTTTTTAACGGAATATTTACACTATGTAGAATATCCTGACTCTGAATAGTTACAGGCAAATCTATATAGCATAGAAAAGCAGGCTGCCCATGACGGGTACGTGTGGGGTGAACCAAATCCTCGTTGAATTCGATTTTTCCATTCGAGGGGGATCGTACAAGGTCGGCAGTACCCCCTGTGAATACTCCACCAGTATGAAAAGTTCTTAATGTTAGTTGAGTCCCCGGCTCCCCAATTGATTGACCCGCAATAATACCTACAGCTTCTCCCAATTCGACCAGATCGCCATGAGTGGGACTCCGCCCATAACATAATTGACAGATCCAAGATGTGCTCCGGCAAGTAAAAGGGGTTCTAATATATATTGGTTGTGCCCGAAACGGTTGTGCTCGAAAGGTAGTTATGAATCGATTGACTAATCCAATTCCAATATCTTGATTTCGAGCAGCGATGCATCGTGAACCGATATATATATCGTCTGCTAATACACGACCAATTAGTGTTTGGACAAAAAGTTTTTCTGTCATCCCATTTTGAGGACTAACAAAAATACCCCGGATAGTACCACAATCTCTTCTACGCACAATAATATGTTGAACTACTTCAACAAGTCTGCGTGTAAGATATCCAGCATCTGCTGTTCGTACAGCAGTATCTACAACCCCTTTGCGGGCTCCGTAGCAGGAAATTATATATTCTGTCAAAGAAAGTCCCTCGCGTAAATTGCTTTGAATAGGTAAATCAATCATTTGTCCCTGAGGATCCGCCATTAACCCTCTCATCCCTACTAATTGGTGTACCTGAGATGCATTTCCTCTGGCTCCTGAAAAAGACATTAGATATACTGGATTAGAAGGATCCGTTATCCGGAAATTAGAATTCATTTCTTGTTTCAAATATTCACTTGTAGCATACCATATTTCAACGGATTGGCGTAATTTTTCTACTGCGTGTACAGCCCCATAATAATAGTGTTTCTCCAAAAGAAAACTCTGTTGTTCCGCGTCTTGGACTAACCATCCTTTAGAGGGTATTGTTAAAAGATCCTCGATTCCTAAAGAAATCGATGTAGTAGTGGCTTGATGGAAACCCAGAGCTTTTATTTGATCTAGTATATGGGATGTATATCCCATTCCGAAATGATCTATTAATCTGCTAATAAGTCGTTTAATAGCGGTTCCGTCTATCTCTTTATTATGAAAGACCAGGTTGGCCCGTTCCGCCATACATAAGTACCCCCTTTTTTGGCTGAGTAGGATTCGACAATAGGCCTGAGTCAGTGATTCGAAAACTTAATTAATTTACCCCCTTTCCTCAATCTCAATCGGAATTTGCGCGGCAAAAAAGATAAGATGGTACTAGCGAAATCGGAATGCCCCCCAAAAGGGGCATCGCCGAATCTAACTTCCTTGTTTAGATAGTGTATGAATAGGCCCGACTAAATCCTTGTATGGCTTCCTCTATTTCTCTATAAAAAGAAATATGACCAAGAGTGGTTCGAATGTATATAGAACGGGTTTCTTTTTTTCTATTTCCGATTATTAGATAGTGGGGATAAATCTCATGATAAGTCCCAAAAGATCCGTATTGAACTTCAATCGGAACTTCTCTTGATCCAATGAGGCGTTGATCTAGTTTCCATCGGAGCCACAAGGGACTTTTTAAACCGATTCGTTTCTGTCTATAAGCTCCCAGTGCATCATATGAACTAGAAAAATGAGGTTCTTTATCTTTCGTATAATTATTATTATTGTAGTTTACTTTTTTATTTGGATAGTTTCCGCAACTATTATATCTATTTGCACAAATACCTCGACGATTTCCAATCGTTAATACATAAAGTCCGATAAGCATGTCTTGGGTTGGCACGCAAATAGGATCTCCAATAGCGGGAGACAAGAGATTCATATGAGAAAACATAAGTAAACGGGCTTCTGCTTGAGCTTCCAAGGATAAAGGTAAATGAACAGCCATTTGATCTCCATCAAAGTCTGCATTGAAACCCTTACACACTAATGGATGTAAACAAATAGTACGCCCCTCTACTAAAGTGGGTTGGAAGGCCTGTATGCCTAATCTATGCAGGGTAGGTGCTCTGTTCAACAGTACAGGATGCCCCCGCATAACTTCTTGAAGTATTTCCCATACAATGGGCTCCTTTTCCCAAATTTGCCTTTTAGCAATCCTGACATTAGAAGTAGCACGTTTCGTGATTAAATCGCGAATTACAAATAGCTGAAAAAGCTTTATTGCTATCTCTAGAGGTAATCCACATTGATGTAATGAAAGCGAAGGACCCACAACAATGACAGAACGCCCCGAGTAATCGACCCGTTTCCCAAGCAGAGTCTCGCGAAACCTCCCCTCTTTACCCTCAATTACATCTGAAAGTGACTTGTATACTTTATTGTGACCATCCCTCGTCGGTTGCCCGCGGGACCCACTATCAAGAAGTGTATCCACGGCTTCTTGTACCAATTTTTCCTGGCACATTACTAAATCTGCTGGCGCTAATTCACTTCTTTTTAATAGATAGGCAAGATTGTTGTTCCGACGGATAACTCTTTTATAAAGTTCATTAATATCCGAAGTCACTACTTTATCCCCAGACCTATAAACAATGGGTCTCAATTCGGGAGGAAGAACCGGTAATAAGCACAAAACCATCCATTCCGGTTCTACATTTGTTTGAATAAAATGTTTCGCCAATTGCATTCGTCTAATTAAAAAAACTTTTCTTATTCGTCTTTTTCTATCTTCCCACTCATCTCCACTATACCCCTCGTCTTCTAATTCCTTCCATTCAACCAAGGAATTCTCTATAATAATTCGCAAATCCAAATCCGCTAATTGTTCTCTAATAGCACCTGCTCCTGTCGCAATTTCCCGATTTCGAAATGTTGCAAAGCCCGGGGTAGAAAAAAAGGGAGAAATGCTGTGGTTACAGGATGAAATTTCATCTTCGAATAAACCTCGTAATCGTAAGAAAGTTGGTTTTTTAGCGCTGGGCCTAGCAAAAGAGAAATCGCCGTATACTAGGCCCTCCAATTTCTTAAGGGGTTTATCTAAAAGATTCGCGATATAACTAGGAAGACCTTTCAAATACCACACATGAGTCACTGGACATGCCAGTTTGATGTATCCCATTTGATATCTTCGTATCCGAGAATCAATAAATTCTACCCCGCATTTTTGACAAAATCTTTCGTCTTCATTTTCAGCTACGCTTGCTCGAGAATTTCCACAAGCACAAATTCCGCTTTTTATGGGTCCAAAGATTCTTTCGCAAAACAATCCATCTTTTTCTGGTTTATCAGTTTTATAATGAAAAGTGGAGGGCCTTGTGACTTCGCCAACGACTTCCCCATTAGGTAGGATTTTGTTAGCCCAAGCCTTTATTTGTTGAGGGGAAACGAGTCCAATTTGAAGTTGTTTATGTTTATATTGGTCAATCATAAAATAGAAATAAGAAAAGAATTTATATTTATTCCGATCAAACATCCTCCCTATTAACCTGAAAGTTCTTCTCAGATACAAGGAAATGGTTCAGTTCTAGAGCCAAAGATCGTAGTTCTCGAACGAGCACTCGAAAAGATTCTGGAGGGTCCTCGTGATTAGGCACTCTTTTTCCCCAGATCGTAGCATTAAGTATTTCTTGGCGAGCTATAAGATGATCAGATTTATAAGTAAGTATCTCTTGTAAAATATGAGCAACACCAAATCCTTCTAAAGCCCAAACTTCCATTTCTCCTACTCGTTGTCCCCCTTGTTTGGCTCTTCCTCTAACGGGCTGTTGGGTAACAAGTGAGTAGGGCCCAGTAGAACGTCCATGGATTTTCTCATCAACTTGATGAATTAATTTTAAAATATAGGACTTCCCTATTAAAACAGGTTGTTCGAAGGGATCTCCTGTTCTTCCATCAAATATTCCGCTTTTTCCCGGGTACTCGGGTTCAAATACCCATGGATTTTTTGTTTGTTTACTGGCTTCATATAATTCCGAAAACACAAGTTTTCTTGAAGCCTCTTGCTCATATCTCTCATCAAAGGGTGCTATTCTATAATGTTTCTTTAGCAGATCCCCTGCCAATCCGAGCGAGCTTTCAAATATTTGTCCCACATTCATTCGTGAGGGTACTCCTAGGGGATTGAAGACCATATCAACAGGTGTTCCATCTTGCAAATAGGGCATATCTTGCCTAGGCAAAATTTTGGAAATGATCCCCTTATTCCCGTGTCTTCCTGCTACTTTATCCCCAACTTTGATTTCACGTTTCTGTAAAATATATACACGAACCATTATGTCGAGGGGGTCCCTCTGGATCCATTTCACATCGATAACGCGCCCTCTTCCACCTATAGGTAGTTTGAGAGAAGTTTCTTTTGAAGTGGATACCTCAAGACCAAAAATGGCCCGTAATAATCCAGCTTCCGCGATATACGAGGATTCGCTCGCTATCTGAGGCGTTAATTTACCTACTAAAATATCGCCAGTTTCTACCCAGGATCCCAACCTTACAACTCCATTTCTGTCCAAATTGCGGAGTAAATGTTCTTCTAGATGTGGTATTTCTTTAGTGATTTTTTCAGCGGAGCCTTGGCTTGTCGTATCCGTCTGAATTTCATATTTTCGGATGTGAAAAGAAGTAAAAATATCCTCATATACCAAACGTTCGCTAATTAGTACTGCGTCTTCAAAATTGTAACCCTCCCACGGCATATAAGCCACTAAAACGTTTTTTCCTAAAGCAAGTTCCCCACCAACTGTAGCTGCTCCCTCCGCTAAAATTTGCCCTTTTTTAATGGATTTACCCCGCTGAACCCGAGGTTTTTGGTGCATACAAGTATTTTTGTTAGAGCGACGATGGGCAACTAAAGGAATACTTAGAGTCTTCCCACTACTTGATAAAAGGATCTTGTGACTATCACTAGAAATGATCTTTCCCTCGCGTTCGGCTATAATGGAAACCCTCGAATCCAGAGCTGTTTGGCGTTCCAATCCAGTTCCAACAATGCACTTCTCGGACCGAGAAAGTGGAACTGCTTGGCGCTGCATATTAGAACTCATTAAAGCCCGATTCGCATCATTATGCTCAATAAAAGGAATGAGAGAACCTCCAATAGAAAAATATTGAAAAGGAAAAATACTTCTAACATGAATCTGTTCCCATGCAATGGTCAGGAATTCTTGACGGTATCTAGCTGGAACAACCTGTTCTTCCTGAATACCCTGATTCAAGGACAAAGAATTTCCTGCTGCTATCATATAATATTCATCTCTATTTGGTGATAAATAAACCACCTGTCTCTCTTTTTTTTCTTTTTCTTTTTCAGATATTTCATAAAACGGACTCTCTATAGATCCCCACCAGTGATCAATTCTCGCATGAATAGCTAAGGATCCAGTAAGTCCAACATTGATGCCTTCGGACGTGTCAATTGGACAAATACGCCCATAGTGACTCGGATGAATATCTCGGCTCCGAAAACTTGCAGTTCTCCCCGTCAATCCTCCAGGACCCAAACAACTCACTTTTCGCCCATGAACCGTTTGTGTCAATGGATTCGTTTGGTCAAAAACTTGAGATAAGGGGTATGTGCCAAAAAAGGTCTCATAAGTAGTTATTAATAAAATCGAAGTTGAAGTTGGAGTTACCAAAGTTTGTGGAGTCGGTTTCGATTGACGTATGAATACTCTACGAATAGTTTTTTGAACCGCATGTTGTAGACGGCCAAGAGCCAGTCCGAATTGATCTTGTAACAGATCCGCAACGGAACGAATACGTTTATTTTTCAAGTGATTCATATCGTCATCGTCAAGTATACCCGTTCCAAATTTCATGCCAATCAAATGATCCGTAGCAGCCAATACATCTCGCGGTAACAAGAATGTATTGTTCTGAGGTATATTAAGATTCAGTCTCCGATTCATATTTCGTCGACCAACTCTTCCCAATTCACATTTTTGTTGAAAAAATTTCTTTTGTAATTCCTCACATAAGGACTCCGAAAATACCAGGTCCCCACCTACACAAGCAAATTGTTGATAAAACTCCAAAATAGCTTTTTCTTTTGACTCAATCCTCTTTTTTTCCTTAGCATTCGGGAAAGACAAGAAAATTTCGGGGTAGGAAACATTATCTAAAATTTCTCTTAGATTCGAACCCATAGCTGATGATAGAACTAAAATAGATATCTTTTGTTTTCTACTCACGCGAGCCCATATCCTTTCTTTTTTATCAATTGCTAATTCCGATCTTCCTCCCCAATCTGATATTATAGTCCCAGTGTATATAGAAATTCCCTTATGGTCTAATTCCGAGCGGTAGTAAATACCAGGACTTAGCAATATTTGATTGATCACAATTCGGTATATTCCATTTATTATAAAAGTTCCTAAGGAATTCATTATAGGAATGTTTCCTATAGAAATGGTTTGCTTTTGCACATCGAAACCAAAAATGAATCTCGCAGATACATATAATTCAGAAGAATAAGTGAGTGATTCATACACAGCATCCCTTTCTTTTATCGAGGGTTCTAGCAATTGATACCCTTTCGCAAATAATTGAAATGCAATTTCGTGATCTGGATCTTTAATTGTCGGAAACTTCTCAAGTTCTTCTGCCAAGCCTTGATTAATGAACCTACTAAATCCCTCGAATTGGATCTGACTAAATCCGGGTATTGTGGACATTCCCTCATTTCCATTCCAGAGCATCTTAATCTTAAGTTTCCTATTTATCGAAGAAAAATTCCATTATCAGCTCACTCTTCATCAATCCCTAGGGATCAATCTAGCAATCATGGAATCCATATTCTGTTTACTGAATCACATGAAATTCTAGGAAACTCCACATACGTATTTCATATATGTATTTCATACATATGAATAAAGATAATTTTGGCGAAAGTTCCAATTTGGCAGGAGTCGAAATGGAATTAAAATGAATTGATAAAAAAGTCCTAGAAAAAATTCTGCCACTTAAACTTTATGATATTCTAATCAGATTGGATAGCAAAGATTTCTCGTTTTATCTCCTTTCTAGGAAAGAAATAAAGCCATAATAATTTATAAACACTAGGAAGTTTGACTTTAGTTCGATTTAGAATTTAGAATAGTACGCTTAGTTTTATTTTAAAAAAGAATTTGAAGGTTATTTTTTGTTTCGTAGTAGTAGAATTGCTGCAAAATAAAGGATTTCATTGTAGAATCCGAAAATAAAGTACTTATTTTTTTTAAGTATTTGCTAATCTAGTTATCCACCTATTCACATATCCTTTCTTTTATCGTAATTTCACTTGTGTGGGCCAAGAAGGCTAGGCCATAATCTATATCAGAGCTAATTTCCTCTTTTTATTCAAGATATTTAATCCAATGAAAAATTAAAGCATAATTCCCCATAGGGATATGTGCATAAGGGCGATCCATAGATAATAAAGCTGTTCAGACCTGGCCTGGAGTTTCCCTATATCTAGATTAGGGAAACTGTTATTCTATTTTATTATGCCATTAAAAGGAATGGAGGGGGAGAATACCGATTTAAGAGTCGTTTACTACTGCAATTCAAAAAAAAATTCTAGTTAATGGTTCCAATTTGTTCTGAATTTTGCAGTTTGTCACTGGCAATCCTTTTTTGCTACTTTGCCATTTCAATAGAATAGAAAGAAAAGGGAAGTTTTTTAGTGTTAGCAATGTGTGTTTTAAGATAGAATCCATCGAGGAGACTAACTGAAACAGGATCCAAAAAAGCAGAAATAGATTTTTTGAAAAAGATTGGAAAAAAGTAAGTAGAATTAGATTCAAGATAAAAGAAAAGGGGTTTTAGTAAGAAAATATGGATGAATACTTGTTCTTTTCTCGATTTTAGATTGGATTTTTTGGCGGCATGGCCAAGCGGTAAGGCAGGGGACTGCAAATCCTTTATCCCCAGTTCAAATCTGGGTGCCGCCTGATCAATAAAATACTTATGGATTATAGTACTGATCAAACTCAAGAATTTCGTACCCTCATAAGTTGGGGCAAGAGAGTAACTAGGTTTGGCGATACTGAATCCATACCATAGTTCTATCCTCAAACAACGGGGCTTTGCTTTGTTTTGGCGACAGTGGCCCAAACGGCGAGCTACCAACAGAGATGAGGTAGCGTTTGCTTATTCTTTTATTAATTTGAATTGATTCGGGAATTCAAAACTACGAGATTAAGGTGTCAGAAATATCCAAAGGTCCCTAAGGGGCATTCTTTTTTCAATCTAAGATTGAAGAAGGGACTTTGCGAAGAAATATCAAGACATCCTAATTATCATACATTTTTTTATCGTACATCTTACTACATATACTTCGTACATCTTATGCTACCTACATACACTAAAGTAAAAAAAAGTAAAGGTTACCGATTCTGTCGAGAATCAGATTGAATAAGCTGATCAAAAATCAATTTCGGAGTTAAGGTCTCCTCACTCTTTCATAGAAAGAGAGAAAGCGCGGCAGTAGGGTTTAGGTCAAAAATAAACATGGGTAAGGTAGGTATCCAATAAATATTTATCTTTCCTAATTTTATGGTATATTCTGACGTCCTTTGCTTATAAAAAAGGTAGCAAAAGGAGGAAAAAATCTCTCTATTCCCGCGTCTTCTATTCAGGACATTCCCCCACTCTTTCTTTTTTAATGAAAAGGTATATGTATCATATTTATACTTAATACTCTCCAATTCTACCAGAAATCATACTCCAATTCTACCAGAAATCATATAAGAATTTGTTAGGAGTAAATTCCTTTAACTGATTCATCCAGAGTCTTAGGGCAGAATTTTGACTCTGTACCCTTAATTCCACTATGATTATTGATCAATAGTAGAATAATTCCTTCATAGAAATAGGAGACATAATTTACATGGATATAGTAAGTCTCGCTTGGGCTGCTTTAATGGTAGTCTTTACATTTTCTCTTTCGCTAGTAGTATGGGGGAGAAGTGGACTCTAGGGATAATACTAATTGCTTGAGTAGTCAAATTGTAGTATCAACTCTTTTCTTTAATTGATCGTTTTGTATTAATCATTTTGCCAAACTTTTTTTCTCTCTTTCTTTAGTTTTGTTTCACTCTTGTAAAAAATTCTTTTAAGAAAGAGCCGTTCCATTCTACTATAATAGAAATAGAATAAATAGAAATAGAAAGAAATAGAATAGAAAGAGCTATTATAGTAATTAAGAATTTCTACTAGAAGTGACGAGTCAAAATAAAGTTCTTTACATAAGGAAATTAGACTTTATTACACGAAGCTATTCACAACATATTGCACACTTTTCATTTATACTCTTTTCTTAGATCTTAGAATTTTTTTGTTCTTTTTTTTGAAGGATCTCGCGTGAAGCATCTTGCCTCATTTTTAAGTATGAAAGATTCGCTGGTTTTTTCCTTTTAGTTACTTTTTTTCTTTTATTATAGTCTATTCTCGTATTATTTTTCTCCCTCTCCATGGATTCTTTCAATGAAGAATTGTCTTCAATTTTTGGATTTTGACTTGCTTGAAATTAAGTGGATGCAGTGAAAAAAGAAGTTGAATTAGATTACTATTTCAATCTACTAATCTATTCTATGTAGATTAAAGATAATATAATAGAAAGAATCTAAAGTGTGGTAGAAAAAACTATATGCTTTCTACCACACTTCAGGATTCCAACCAGATCCTTTCATTTAAGACTTGGATTTTTTTTCTTTAATCCCTTTTTCATTTCTTCAATGATTAATTGGAATTCCTATTAATCTTTTTGGCTGGCTGTTTTTACATAAATAATAAGTAAAAAGGCAGTAGGAACTAGAATGAACAATGCAGTAGCAATAAATGCGAGAATATTTACTTCCATAACCTCTTTTTTTTATTTTTTTTTTTTACAATAACTCGGGATGTAATCCCATGGAGAGGAAAAGGGGGTATCCCCGTAAATTCAAGGGGAGGACTTGCATTCTGATAATACTGAATCAATTCAATATTATGAATATAGGATCTATCAAATCAATTCATGGTTGATAGTGGAATAATATAACACAGGAAGATCCCTTATCCATACTAAAACCAAAATGGGTTTTTTGGTTGGATTCGGAACCCCCCCACTTTGCTTCCTTTTCTACTTTTGCTTTTCTATATATGTAGAGCCAATAATCTTTCTTATCCAATTTCCCTTTCTTTTTCTTATAGTTATACATACAATTATGTATGTATGTATTATATAACCGACTTTCTATGGGTCACATAGACATCCAAATAAGCAGTAGAAGTAGAAATGAGATGGAGAAAAGAAGATCTTAAATAAAAAAGATCCCATATTTACATTTTGGAAAAAAGAGCGTTTGTTTGGTTTTTATTTTATTAGGTTACTATCAATATCTGCTTTTGGGGGTCTAAAGATGAGAGCAGATTGATAAAAAAAGAAGTCGACAAATGGACTGAGAATGAGGTAGATTCTTTCCAAGAATTCATTGAACATACACAAACAAAGTTGGAACTAGAAAATGGAAGTGGTGCGGTTTAACTCCTAAAAAGAAACTAATTCTATTAAATAAATTCATTCTCTAACAATAAACGAATACAATTTGTGTATGGATTCCGGTAAAATACCCTAACTCTATTCCATAAGAGTCAAATAGGAAGTTAAGATTATGATATGTACGTCTTTCCTTATCAACCGGAAGTAGTAAAAAAAATTCCTATACAGCTCTCTTTTTATTGAGAGCTACGAAATAAAAAAACTAAAGTAAGGGTTCTCCATAGATATTTGATCTTGCCTTCTGCCCCCCCTTTTCAGGGAAATTCTTGATGAAAAAAAGGAAAGAAGAATTTTTCCATTCATTGAACCCTAGTTCGGGACTGACGGGGCTCGAACCCGCAGCTTCCGCCTTGACAGGGCGGTGCTCTAACCAATTGAACTACAATCCCTGCGGTGTGTATGGCATATCTATTCTTAAATAAAACCCTAAGAAGATTCGTCTGTCGTACTCTAAGAAATAGATGAATCATATACTACATACCCACATAGGATATGTGTGTATAGTGAGAGTGGCATAACTAGTATGCCACGAGTTTTTATCCCTAAAAAAAAAATGATAATTCACCTTTCAATAAGAAAAACTTTTTTCTCTTCGTTGTAAGAAAACAATCAGAGAGATATGGCTTAGAAATAAATTTGCACCTTCTTTTCTATTTATCCTTTATTTCTATGGATCAGATACTTTTTTTTATGGAAGAATAAAATGGATTTCGTTCATATTCACGAAGCCCTAGATTTTTGGGCCGAGCTGGATTTGAACCAGCGTAGACATTTCGTCAACGAATTTACAGTCCGTCCCCATTAACCGCTCGGGCATCGACCCAGGAAGAATTTATTCTAGGGTTTTTGATAATCTATGATTGATTAACCTCTTTTTAGAATACTCCCTACCCCCAGGGGAAGTCGAATCCCCGCTGCCTCCTTGAAAGAGAGATGTCCTGAACCACTAGACGATAGGGGCATCACTAGACGATAGTGCTATATAGAACCACTTGTCATTATACTATAATGATAGTATGAGCAGTTTTTTGGAATTGTCAATATACTCGAATTGAAGAATATAAATAGATCAAAGCAAAGAGTCTTTCCTACTTTTCCGTTATCCTTTCATAGGATTTTTTTTTTTTAGTTGAAGGTTAGGTTAATTCACGGATCATCCCCTGCTTTTTAGGGAAATTCTTTTTACTTTTAAAGGATATAGAATAAGAATAGATTAATAAAAAGGATTCGAGATCAGTACAGATATTGCTATTGATTGCTCTAATAGGAAAAAGAGTCCAATTTCATTTATTTTTTGCAATTGAAACCCTGTGCTTCGTTTAGTGTTCAGACCAAAAATATGAGCATCTCACACTAAACGAAGTCATAAAATTCAAGAAAAACTAGAGACATTTTCAAAAAAAAAGAAAAAAAGTCAATGAATTTAGTAGAAAAGTACTCTATGGAATTCGAACCGATGACTTCGGTCTTGCCATGGCATTACTCTACCACAAGGGGAAAAGCCCTTTATCGGATTTGAACCGATGACTTATGCCTTACCATGGCATTACTCTACCACTGAGTTAAAAGGGCTTTTTATTCATAAATTACCCACTCTCATTTACCATTGTGGGTCTACCGCATAATGTACAAAATCTATGTATATATTAATGTACATAATATATGTACAGATATTAGAGATTTTATTTTCTATATTGAAATATAGAAGTTTATTCATGGTGAGATTCAAAAAGGCCGAAGGGGCAATTAAGAACTGCTGTTAAAAAATGGTATACTTTGTATTTTTTATCTTTAGCCTATTCACTTTTCACGTGCTGAGAATGTTCTGCAGAATTAGGACTTTTTCTTCTATTGGCTGATCTTATGATGAGAACTTTCTCCATTTATATTTTATTTCCCATAATTCTAATTGGGGGGGGTATAAAGGAATTCCCCCTCTTCATATATCTGTATGGCTGGGTATTAATTTTCTGTGATATACTTCTTATCTGTTTTGGTGAGCGATTGAGACAATTTTTCACAGGCATTCCTTGGAAAAACCTTCGAGTTCAAAACTTTTCCATTTTGCAGTTTTGAAAGGATTTGTTGAAGCAATTTTCAACAGGTACCCTTCGGAAATGGTACTTGAATATTATCTAAAACTAAAATTTAAAAGGTACATTTTTAACAAACTATATTGGAGTTTTATCAACAATTTTATTCGAAAAAGTGGGCAGTGAAATTTATACAGCAGAGTATCGAAATTATTCTACAGCCTGCCCAGCCTAACAAAAAGGAAAAGGAAGAAAGGAATTGATGGAGACTGTATTGCCGCCTATATCTCTTAATATATATTGTAGAAATAATCAAACTATAGAATACGATCCTAATCGAAATGCATACATTTGGTTCATACGCTAGTGGCATGGTAAGAAGAGATTTCTTTTACAGACTCGAGAGGGGCCATCTAAATCCTAAAGTAAAAGCCCGCGATTGAAGTACCAACTGCTCGCTTTTCTCCGTAAGTGGAATTAGCCTCCTCCTCGAATGGCTACTCTTGACAAAGGGTAGCGTTGGTATCATAATCTAGATGTAGCGGGTATAGTTTAGTGGTAAAAGTGTGATTCGTTCTATTAATAACGGAATTTGAAATGATATACTTAAGGCATCCTTAAGTTTTTTTATATTCATATTCCGATGAAAACTTTAGTTCTTATAAAGGGTTTAATCCTTTTCCTCTCAATAGCATATTGAGGAAGAATATACATTCTCGCGATTAGTATCCAAAGACTAATTAAATTTGCATGCAAAAGACAAATTTGATTATGAGTACAGAGGCGCGAAGCATAATTTTGCATTGGATTAAGTATTCCAATTGAATAAATATGAGTAAAAGATCTATGGATGAAGATACAAAAAAGTTTATTTCCAATCGTAACTAAATCTTCTTTTAGTTAAAAAAGAAATGGAAGCCCAATAGCTAAAAAACGATAGTTTTGGTTTACTAGAACCATCAGGATATTGTTTCAGCTCGGTGGAAACCCAACTCTTTTCCTCAGGATCTCTTGAATGAAATTAGGGAACGAAGTAAGTAGATTAGATAGGATATTTAGGAGAATTTCTATCTCCTACTCTATAGGGATCATCTAGAAAGCGGAGAGCTTTGGTTCCATTCAGACAGAAAAGCTAACATAGATGTTAAGTGGTGAGAATAGCCATAAAGGAGCCGAATGAAATCAAAATTTCATGTTCGGTTTTGAATTAGAGACGTTAAAAAAAATCAACCAACGTCGACTATAACCCCTAGCCTTCCAAGCTAACGATGCGGGTTCGATTCCCGCTACCCGCTCCATTCTGTATAAAAAGAGTATTCTATTTGTCTAGACATGGTAGAGACTTGTATTCAACCTTTTTTGTCTACCAGTTTTTGGCCCTACAGAGCGGAGTAGAGCAGTTTGGTAGCTCACGAGGCTCATAACCTTGAGGTCACGGGTTCGATTCCCGTCTCCGCACTTAGCAGTCCATATAAATAAATGGAATGGACTATTCTATTTGTATAGATATGGTAGAGGGCTATATCCAACCCCTTTTTTATTCAGCAAGCAGAAAAGAAAAAAGAAATAAAAGAAAGGCACAGTCTATTCCCCCTTATAATAAGGGCAATTTTCTCTTGTTTGTCTCGGTGAATCCCCGCTTTAGGGCCCCTCTGGGCAAGTTCGATTTTCGCCCCGCCCCCGAAGCACTCTTTTTTTTGAGTCGGGTGCAAAGGATACGGTACTAGACTAATAACTACTTAATTTAATATAACTAGTTATGTAGTCAACTAGATTTACTTTTTTATCAAAGTACCTTACTAAATTAAGGTGGCGAGCGACGGGAATCGAACCCGTACCTTCTCCTTGGCAAGGAGATGTTTTACCATTGAACTACGCTCGCTACATTGACCTACGCTCGCTACGACATATATTTTATAGGATATATCCGCCTGGGTCGACCGTCTATGTCTGGGTCGACCGTTTCATTTTCTATT